GAATTCTATTTGTACAGTATCTGAGATGAATCTTAGATAGTCGTCCCACCCTCTAAACGGGGGACTCGATTTTTAGGTTTTTTTTTTAATCAACTAAATCAACCTTTCGAATATGATTAAGTATTTGTTTTTGAATGAAGAAGGGACACGGTCTGAAAAAAGAAAAGAAATAATAAGAAATAAAGAAGAAAAAAACTCTAATTATTCTCTTTTCCATAAACTCTTTTCTTTTACATATTTTATATTCTCTATTCTTTTATATACTATCTCTATTCTTTTATATACTATCTCTATTCTTTTATATACTATACTGTTTATATATATAGTATAGTATTTATATATATAAAAGATACGCTTTATGTTTATATATGAATAAAGCGTATATCTCCAGACATCTAGATGGATAAGTATGTATCACGATCCCTACTATTAATTATTAATCAATATCTATATAAATCAATTTGTAGAACAGATACTCAATATAAATTAATCGTGTGCCAGGAACCAGATTTGAACTGGTGACACGAGGATTTTCAGTCCTCTGCTCTACCAGCTGAGCTATCCCGACCATTCTCAACGCATCATCTTTTTTTTATTTTACTAGACGACTTCGGTCTATGTCAATTAAAAAGACGAAAAAAAAAGGATTACAAAACTTTATCTAGGCCCTGCAATTTTGTGGATCTTCACAACGAATACTTTATAAGCTTCGGTACGAGTATTCGTATGGATTGTTAATAATTCAATTCAAATGGGGATTCTTTTCTCAAGGATGTTCGTTTGTACGTATATCCTATCTATCATAAGATATGTGATAAGAAAAGAAAAAAATTTTTGGTTTGTGAAAGAGTCGAATGAATGAGACAGATAACGAATTTCAAAACGTTAACGAAAAGAGAGAACAGGAACAATAATTAGGAAATCGGGGTCAAAGGGACCCTCTTTTTGTTTTGGGGATAGAGGGACTTGAACCCTCACGATTTCTAAAGTCGACGGATTTTCCTCTTACTATAAATTTCATTGTTGTCGATATTAACATGTAGGACGGGACTCTATCTTTATTCTCGTCTGATTGATCAGTTCCTCAAAAGAACAGATCGATCAGACTATGGAGTGAATGATTGGATCAATTCATATTTGATTCTTTCTTCAAATTGGAATCAATTGACAAGAATTCTCTTTTTTGTCATATAATCTAAATATGACAAAATATAGAGTTAGGTCGTCATTATGACGATAGCATTTCAGTATATATGCATATGTATATAGGTTTATCCTATACTTTATCCTTTCGGAAGTTGTGACGTAAAGATTCCTTTATTAACGCAACGCGGTCAACCCAACCCCGTTTGTTAGAACAGCTTCCATTGAGTCTCTGCACCTATCCTTGTTTTATTCTCGCTTTCTGAACCTTTCTTTGTTTTTGGACACTAGGATTTGGCTCAGGATTGCCCATTTTTAATTCCAGGGTTTCTCTGAATTTGAAAGTTATCACTTAGTAAGTTTCCATACCAAGGCTCAATCCAATTAAGTCCGTAGCGTCTACCAATTTCGCCATATCCCCTTTCTTTTGTCTCATTATTCATTATTATATTATGCCATTCTCTTTTTTTTTTTTCTTACATTTTGGTTCTATTGGAACCGCTTAATTCATTAGATACCGATTTCTATATCGAATATCGAAAAGTCTTTCCTCTTTTATCTTTCTCGAAGACCCATATTTGGTACAATCAGAAATCATTCTATCGTTTCTATATCTGTAATTCAATATATATGTATATACACTACATATTCTATATGCCTTTCTTCCTCTCATTTTTTCGAGAAATTTTGAATACTCGAAGGATCCGTTCATTTTTTCCGTCTTAGCTTCTACCTTTCCGAATGTCCGAATGAAAAGAAGGGTAATGCTTCATCATAATCTGAATTGCGTTTATCTGGATTGCATCTTTCTATTTCATTTTTTTCTTTACCTAGAACAGACCTTTGATAATTCTATATAATTCTAATTTCAATCTAACTAAAAATAACGAAAAGAATAGCGAAAATGGAAATACATAATATATTTAGTACATTACAAATTTCATTTATGCAATGTACTCAATTATATTTCTATAAATCTAAAAAATGAATTGAATTTATTCATTTATAGAATTATAGAATATAGAATAAAAATTCTATTTTATATTAGATCTATTATATTATTTATATTAGATCCATTATAAATTTATATATATATTATAAATTATATAAATATAAATTATATAAATATAAATTATATAAATCAAGATATATATTTATTTTCATTCATATTATATATTCATATATTATATATTCATATTCCGTTTTCCTTTTTTATTATTTTCTTATATTTTTTTTTTATTCAAATTCAAAATGAAAAAAAAAAAAAAATTTGACTACCTAATTAAGATATTTTTTATTGATAAAAAGATAATTGATAAATGGATCGAAATTATATATTGCTATATTCTATTAATCA